ATTCTGTTCATCGATAAAAAAAAATTTAGAAACTCTTTTCTTCTTTTTCTTAATCAAAGAAAAACGAACAATTATAATTATATAAGGTTGAATAAAAATTTGATTTACCCTTTATTTAAATTTAATTTAGATTTTAGTATAATTGCTATGCTCAGTGTGTGACTCGTTAATTTTTTCTTTAGAGTTGAGAATTGAGATTGAAAAAAAAAAAAGGCTGACCCCACTATAAACTTAGTAACTATAAAAACTAAAGAAACTCAAAACTAATAACCAACTTATTGCTTCGTATTGTCGAGATCCCAAGAAACAGTCACTATATGACTGAATCGATCATATAGTTGTAGCAACTGAAATTCTTTTCATAAAAAAGAAATCTGATTATGAATTGTGAAAAAAAGGGATGTGGAAAAAAGGAAGGATGATAGAAAGAGAGAATAAAGATCTCAATGATATATGATTCCCATATGTATGGTTTATGAAGAATTACCCCATAAAAAAAGCAGTGTTATAAAGCATCAACATCAAATAAAAATACAAAATATACAATTACAATAGAATAAGAAATATACAAATAAAAAATAGAAAGAAAATAGAAAACATATGAAATGAAAATCAGAATCTAAATAATCTAATCAATATGGATAATATAGTCAATCTATTATGTATGTAATAAGATAGATAAAGAAATAACAAGATATCAAAGATAGAAAAATAGATAATAGAAAGAATAAAAAATAGAGAATAATTGAATTGAGCTTCGGGTTAATAAAAACTGAGGAGATTGACTCGGAAACAAATAACAGATTTTGTTAAGAGCTCCATTGCAGAGTTCAGGCCTAAGCATTAATAGAGAAGCTATGGGAACGATGGAACCTGTGATTACATAGGATTTTCTTAAAAACAAATCAATCCTAATGATTCATTGGGTAGGATGGCGGAATGAACCAAGAAAAAATGGATTTCTTCTAAATGGTCATGAATTGACCCTACAAATGAAGGAGGAAAGAGTCAATATTCGCCCGCGAAACCTTTCTTTATTTTTATTTAATTTAAGAATTTTATTTATTGGATGACTGTTGGCGTGATTCAATAGAGGTAAAGTAAAATACTTTATAAATTTTGATAAAAGAAAGAAGCATTATATATACAACTACCGTGATGTCAACAGAGGTAAAGTAAAATACTTTATAAATTTTGATAAAAGAAAGAAGCATTATATATACAACTACCTATGTAACAAATTCAATATAAAAAAATTAGTATATTCTTTCTTAGAATGAAATACATAAATATATGTGTATATGTAATATTATTGAATCATTTCATTCGCGAGGAGCTGGATGAGAAGAAACTCTCATGTCCAGCTTTGCAGTAGAGATGGAATTCAGAAATAACCATCAACTATAACCCCAAAAGAACCAGATTTCGTAAACAACATAGAGGTAGAATGAAAGGAATATCTTGCCGAGGCAATCATATTTGTTTTGGCAGATACGCTCTTCAGGCACTTGAACCTGCTTGGATCACAGCTAGACAAATAGAAGCAGGGCGAAGAGCAATGACACGATATGCGCGTCGTGGTGGAAAGATATGGGTACGTATCTTTCCCGACAAACCTGTTACTGTAAGACCTACAGAAACACGTATGGGTTCGGGCAAGGGATCCCCCGAATATTGGGTATCCGTTGTTAAACCGGACCGAATACTTTATGAAATGAGTGGAGTATCAGAAACTGTAGCCAAAGCTGCTATGGAAATAGCTGCATGCAAAATGCCTATACGAACTCAATTTGTTATTTCAGGATAGGTAAACAAAAGTAAAAGAAGAAGGAGTATTGAGAATGAAAAAACAACCACGGATTTCTTTATCTCTGGACAGACAATATTTCTTTTTTCCATTATCCCTTGCATTGAAATAAGAGATTAAAATAAAAATGATATGATTCAACCTCAGACCCTTTTGAATGTAGCGGATAACAGTGGAGCTCAAGAATTGATGTGTATTCGAATCATAGGAACTGGTAATCACCGATATGCTCATATTGGCGATGTTATTGTTGCTGTAATCAAAGAAGCAGTGCCCAACATGCCTATAGAAAGATCAGAAATAATTAGAGCTGTGATTGTACGCACGTGTAAAGAACTCAAACGTGATAATGGCATGATAATACGATATGATGACAATGCAGCGGTTATCATTGATCAAGAAGGAAATCCAAAAGGAACTCGAATTTTTGGTGCGATTGCTCGAGAATTGCGACAATTGAATTTTACTAAAATAGTTTCATTAGCACCCGAAGTCTTATAGATGAAAAATAGGATATATCCTATATATCTATAATCTATTCTATATCTATAATATCTGAAATGAAATCCGATTAATAGAATAGATAGAATAGATTGTGTCTCATGCATATACTTGAAATTTCTAATAATTTTTTATAATTTAAGAATTTCAAAAAAAAAATTCAATAAAAAATAAAACAAAAAAGAAGCATGTTGATTATATCAAAATTAGGAGGCACCAATAACTATAGTTCGTCATGGGTAGGGACATTATTGCCGATATATTAACTTCTATAAGAAATGCTGACATAGATCAAAAGGGAAGAGTTCAAATAGTATCTACTAATATCACTAAAAACATTGTGAAAATACTTTTACGAGAAGGTTTTATTGAAAATGTTCGAAAACATCAAGAAAGTCAAAAAGAATTCTTGGTTTTAACCTTACGACATAGAAAGACTAGGAAAGGTAATAAAATAATTTTAAAGCGTATCAGCCGACCTGGTCTACGAATCTATTCCAACTATCAACGAATTCCTAAGATTTTAGGCGGAATGGGAATTGTAATTCTTTCTACTTCTCGAGGTATAATGACAGATCGAGAAGCTCGACTAGAAAAAATTGGAGGAGAAATTTTGTGTTATATATGGTGATTCTCCTGGGTACCCTAATTTTCTCTCGAACTTACTATTTGTAAAATAGAGAGGAGAAGTGAATTATAGAACTCTTCCTCTATTAGTTGATACTTAAAGGGGGTTCCCTGGAATGAAAGAACAAAAATTAATTCATGAGGGTTTAATTACTGAATCACTTCCCAACGGTATGTTTCGAGTTCAGTTAGATAATGAAGATCTAATTCTAGGTTATATTTCAGGAAGAATCCGGCGCAGTTTTATACGTATACTACCCGGAGATAGAGTCAAAATTGAAATGAGTCGTTATGATTCAACCAGGGGACGTATAATTTATAGACTTCGCAAAAAAGATTCGAACGATTAGATCATTCTTTTAAACACCCTTTTTGTAGGGATATAATTCGAAGTTCAAAAATGCAATAAACTGATTTTTTTTCAAAAAAAAAAAAAAAAATAGATTCAGAATGAAAGTAAGGAATGATAAATATGAAAATAAGGGCTTCTGTTCGTAAAATTTGTGAAAAATGTCGCTTGATTCGTAGGCGGGGGCGAATTAGAGTCATTTGTTCCAATCCGAGACATAAACAGAGACAGGGGTAATCCTTCTCAAGTTTTAAATCAAGAACTTTTTAAAAGAAAAACTCATGTACATGTAAAAAGAAAGAAGAAAGAATTTGTTTTCATATGAAATGGATATTCCTGTATCTGTATCTTTATGTAGATTTCTGATTCTTCTTTCTTTTTCTTTTATTCTTATGAATATGATCTAATAAAATATGACAAAACCTATAGCAAAAATTGGTTTACGTAAGAATGCACGTATTGGTTCAAATAAGAGTGAACGTAGAATACCAAAAGGAGTTATTCATGTTCAAGCGAGTTTCAACAATACTATTGTAACTGTTACAGACGTACGAGGTCGGGTGGTTTCTTGGGCTTCCGCGGGTACTTCTGGATTCAGAGGTACAAGAAAGGGAACACCCTATGCTGCTCAAGCAGCGGCATTTAATGCTATTCGTACATTAGTTGATCAGGGTATGCAACGAGCAGAAGTTATGATAAAGGGTCCAGGTCTCGGAAGAGATGCGGCATTACGAGCCATTCGTAGAAATGGGATGCTATTAAGTTTCGTACGTGATGTAACACCCATGCCGCATAATGGATGTCGCCCCCCTAAAAAAAGACGTGTGTAGAAATAAGAATTCAAGAGATTCCAAGAGAAATAAATGATTCAATGATCTGATCCAATAATCATAAATAAAAGAAAAATAAGAGTATGGTTCGAGAAGAAGTAGCAGGATCCACTCGAACACTACAGTGGAAATGTGTTGAATCAAGAGTAGACAGCAAGCGTCTTTATTATGGTCGTTTCGTTTTGTCCCCGCTTATGAAAGGTCAAGCCGATACCATAGGTATTGCCATGCGAAGGGCTTTACTTGGAGAAATAGAAGGAACATGTATCACACGTGCAACATCTGAAAATGTGCTGCATGAATATTCTACAATAGCAGGTATTGAAGAATCAGTACATGAGATTTTAATAAATTTGAAAGAGATTGTATTGAGAAGTAATCTCTATGGAGTTAGGGACGCATCCATTTGCGTCAGGGGTCCAAAATACATAACAGCTCAAGATATCATCTCACCACCTTCTGTAGAAATAGTTGATACGACACAGCATATAGCTAACCTGACAGAACCAATTGATTTGTGTATTGAATTACAAATCAAGAGAGATCGCGGATATCGTATGAAATCCACAAACGACTCTCACGATGGAAGTTATCCTATAGATATTGTATCTATGCCTGTTCGAAATGCGAATCATAGTATTCATTCTTATGGGAATGGGGATGAAAAACAAGAGATACTCTTTCTAGAAATATGGACGAATGGAAGTTTAACTCCTAAAGAAGCACTTTATGAGGCTTCTCGTAATTTGATTGATTTATTGATTCCTTTTCTACATGCAGAGGAAGAGGACATGAATTTCGAGGAAAATGAAAACAGATGGAATCTGCCCCTTTTTTCCTTTCAAGACAGATTCGCTAATCTCAATAAAAACAAAAAAGGAATTCCATTGACATGTATTTTTATTGACCAATCAGAATTGTCTTCCAGGACCTATAATTGTCTTAAAAGGTCCAATATACATACATTATTGGACCTTTTGAGTCACAGTCAAGAAGATCTTATGAAAATAAAATATTTTCGAATAGAAGATGTAAAACAGATATTGGGCACTCTACAGAAGCATTTTGCAATCAATTTACCTAAGAAAAAGTTTTCATTTTAAATCCATTGGAATTTTTTCTTTTTTTAGTTTTTATAAATAAATAAAGAATAGAATAAGTTTTTAATCTCCGACACGGTCCATATATTTGCAGAATAGATCATAATAAGATTGATGTATCTAGGGAAGATCCAGAAGGGGATCTTCCTTAGATACCTATGTCGTGGTATTTCACGGTTTAATCAATTTGAAAAAGACCTAAAGTTAGGGATTTCTCAATAGGTAAAGTTGCTCCAATACCTAACCAAAGAGCTACTGCGGTACCGATCAAAAAGACTGTTGTAGCTACTGGACGACGAAATGGATTTTGGAATTTATTGACATTCTCCAAAAAAGGTACTGTCAATAATCCTATTGGTACTGAAACCATTAAAAGAACACCCAATAACTTATTGGGTACTGTGCGAAGTATTTGAAATACGGGAAAGAAGTACCATTCGGGTAATATTTCCAACGGAGTTGCAAACGGATCCGCTGGTTCACCGATCATTGACGGCTCTAGAACTGCTAAACCCACATTACATGCAATAGTGCCTAGAATTACTACTGGAAAAATATATAAAAGATCATTGGGCCATGCGGGTTCTCCATAATAATTATGTCCCATCCCTTTAGCCAATTTAGCTCTTAATACAGGATCATTCAAATCAGGTTTCTTTGTTATTTGGATAGGTGAATTCTTGTGGATCCATCCCCCAAAGGAACCGGACATGATAATTTTTTATCATCCGGCTCGAGCAAGAATCAAAAGAATCACAGAAATAGATCCATAGAACATAAATAGGTCCATAGAAGATCTATATTTCATACATATCTACATATATAATGTAGAATGACTCTATGTAAGAAAAGATTTATAAAATTCCATTTCCCCGAGTTTCAACGATTCATTATTAATTGCAAAGAATTCAGTTCTGGCAACAAGGAAATGCTCAATATCCAAGTAGGCTTACAAATTTGATCATGATCAAGTGCTTTTTGGATTGTCTCATGTCTTTTGGTTGGTATTTATCCCCACAACATCTCGATTGTATTACATACAAAAATACAAAATTTTTACTTGTTACTAATAAAGTCTAGCCCCTGTTCTTCTTTAGATCCCCTATTTAACTCCAATAGTATCATAGATTCAGGGTCGATGCAGAGGAAATGAATGCATCTACATACTATAAAAAACTTACTAAGATTACTATCAAATTAATACGAAATATTAATACTATAAATTAATTATAAGAAAATTACTAAAAAAAAAAAGAAAAATCAAAAAAAGTGGAATAAATAGAACATTGGATCATTCTATTCTAGGGATCTTACGGAGCCTGTTCATGCATGACATGATTCGGGTATGATCATAGAAAATATTCTCCTCAAGCGAACCGGTCTATCCTATGCTACATAAAGGGACTGACGTGATGGTTGGATGCGGAGACACGTTAGGTTGTGAATTCCAACGTGGCGGATAAAATCATATATCTGCATGGACCAATCAATAGTTCAAGTCACACACTCCCATAATCCATCCTCTTTTAGAAAAATATACTTCAACTATTTGATTCGTATCAAATAAACAATACTTCAGAGTTGAATAGAAGTATCCAAATAACATGCCTTATTTTTCAATAATCCATATTTGTAGCAATGAAAGACTCTTGTTCCTCCCCGATATGATAAATTACAAATATCTATGATTTGCCTTCTCTATAAAGGACCCGAAATACCTTGCTTACGTATCATTGGAAAGTGCATTAACATAAATACAGCAGTAAGAAGAGGCAATACAAAAGTATGTAAACTATAAAAACGAGTCAAAGTAGACTGGCCCACACTAGCACTTCCACGTAATAATTCTACCAAGGGTGATCCTATTATAGGAATAGCTTCAGGCACGCCTGTTACAATTTTTACTGCCCAATAGCCAATTTGGTCCCGAGGTAAGGAATAACCAGTTACGCCAAAAGATGCGGTCAATACAGCAAGAACCACCCCTGTAACCCAAGTTAATTCGCGGGGTTTTTTAAAACCACCTGTAAGATACACACGAAATACGTGCAAGATCATCATTAGAACCATCATACTTGCTGACCATCGATGAACTGATCGAATTAACCAACCAAAGTTGACCTCAGTCATTATGTATTGAACAGAGGAAAAAGCCTCTGTAACAGTTGGACGATAGTAAAAGGTCATAGCAAAACCCGTAGCTACTTGTACTAAAAAACAAGTAAGCGTAACCCCCCCTAGACAATAAAATATGTTGACATGAGGAGGAACATATTTACTAGTTATATCATCTGCAATCGCTTGAATCTCGAGACGTTCCTCGAACCAATCATATACTTTATTGAGATAGGTAACCCAAGAAAGACTCCCCCTCTGAGAGCCGTATATGAGAATTTCATCTCGTACGGCTCAAACCGAAACACACAAATACTGGGTTCAACGGATATGGAATAGAGAGTTTCAAACTTCTTGTGGATTAGCCGCTTGACTCGATTTGACCCAAAGATACGAAGTAAGAAAAATCCGGAATCTCTTCTTTGTGATGATAATGCTAAGAAATAAAATCTCAAGTTGGCTCATCCATCTTTCTTTATGTTAATCGTGACAGGCCTATTGAATCTTCTCTTCCCTCTCTTTTTTTTTTTGTTTGATAGGAATTCTCTTGTTGAGACCCTATGAATCAATTGAAACCTCAGATTCATACTAGAACCACGATGATTTAAGAAAGCCAAAACTAAACTCAAAGGTTTTCTGAGTAAAAACCATTTGATCATCACTTCTTCAATGAATGTAATAACTCAACAAAATATAGAGAAAGAGGTTTATTTTGGTCAAAAGAAGTATGAAAGAAAAAATTGTTTTATTTATAAAAGACCTATTTCCATTTTTTTTAATCCGGTTGCGAGGTCTGAATAATAGGTATGAATCATAGTTCAAATATTTCTTTTCTTGATCTATTCTATATAGTCCGTGCTTCAGAGACTATAATAAATATCTGACGAGGTAGAATCATCTTGATAGAGATGACAGGTCCATTCTCTGTATTATCAATAGGATCAATTATAACAAGTCACACGCTCATATTCCGGAAATGAAATATCGAAACAAATAAATTTCACGATCGAACTACCAGAATGAAATCCAAGTCTTAGGTAATATTAAGTTGAAGTATTAAGTATTTTAAGCATTAAGTAAGTATAAGTAAAATAATATTTTTTGATTGAAAAACTAGGACTTCCTAGTTTTTATGAACTAATTCATTGAAATTCCATCCAGTAAAACAGATGAATTATAAATTTCTAAAATAATAGATAGAAATATTGCAAATAGAGCCATTGCAACTCCCATAAGTGGTGTAGTCCCCCACCCTGGAGCTACTTTTCCATATTCTGAATTTAATGGTTTCAATAAACTCCCTACGCCAGTTCGTCTTGGCCCAGATCTAGAACTACTCTCAACGGTTTTTGTAGCCATAAATCCTCTTTCATCATGGGTTAAAATCTGTTGACTTTGTATACCATTCCGTTGTAGTTGTAAATAAACGACATTATCGTGATCCTTTGTGATCTTGAAATTATCGAAAAAATGGAAACAGCAACCCTAGTCGCCATCTCCATATCCGGGTTACTTGTAAGCTTTACTGGGTATGCCTTATATACCGCTTTTGGGCAACCCTCTCAAAAATTAAGAGATCCCTTCGAAGAACATGGGGACTAGTTGAAGTAATGAGCCCCATATTCATATTGGGGCTCATTATTCCAATGGAAATAATGAAAAATCATTTCATTTTTTTAGTTGGAACTTTAGGTGGTTCTCGAAAAAAGATAGCGAAAAAAATTATCCCTAAAGTTGAAACTAAGAGGAATGTATAAACCAATGCTTCCATAGATTCAATCGTGGTTTACAATTATAGCTTCCACACCTATTCATTTTGGATCATTTACTAAAGAAATTCTAAATTGAGATTTACAATTTACTATTACTAACTATTACATTAATAACTATTACTATATATTACTATATATATATAGTCATATCTTATTAATTCTATTTATTCTATATATTAGTATTGGTATTATTAGTATTAATAATTAGATTAGATTAATAATTAGATTAATATATTAGGAAATATTGAATATGAAATGAAATAGATAATAGATTCAATTAATATAGAAAAGAGAAATTCTAGCTTAATTATAGAAATTAACAAATTATAAATACTAAATAGCTAAATACTATATATAAATATAATAGAAATCTAAATTTATATACTCTAAATACCAGAATAAAATAAAAAAAATAGAGGCAAAAGATGGCAAAGGAATTTTGTATCAGACTACTTGTTTCCTTGTAGTTGGATCTCCAAGTTTTTGGAATGCTCCAAATTCCACTTGAGCATCCAAATCTGGATCAATACCGGCAAAAACATCTCTGAACAAGGTTCTGGCGCCGTGCCAAATGTGTCCGAAAAAGAAGAGCAAAGCAAACGTAGCATGCCCAAAAGTGAACCAACCCCTTGGACTGCTACGAAAAACACCATCGGATTTCAAAGTAGCCCGGTCTAATTCAAAAATTTCACCTAATTGGGCACGTCTAGCATATTTTTTTACAGTAGCAGGATCACTATAAATGACTCCATTGAGTTCGCCACCATAGAATTCAACAGTTACCCCTACTTGTTCAACACTATACTTGGATTCTGCCCTTCTAAAAGGAACATCGGCCCTCACAATTCCGTCTCCATCTACCAAAACTACCGGAAATGTTTCAAAAAAGGTAGGCATAC